ATAATGGATCTAGGAGTGTAGATTCCTTATACAATCGTTACATGTATGATACTCAATCTAGTTGGAATAATCATATTAATAGTTGCATTGACAGTTATCTTCAATCTCAAATCTGTATGGATATGCCTATTGTAAGTGATAGTAGTGATAGTTACATTTCTAGATACGTTTTTGATAAACGGAGAACTAGTAATGCAAGTAGTGAAAGCGGGGGGTCCGGTATACGAACCCACTCGAAGAGTAGTGATTTAACTCTACGAGAAAGGTCTAATGATCTCGATGCAACTCAAAAATACAGGCATTTGTGGGTTCAATGCGAAAATTGTTATGGATTAAATTATAAGAAATTTTTGAAATCAAAAATGAATATTTGTGAACAATGTGGATATCATTTGAAAATGAGTAGTTCAGAAAGAATCGAACTTTCGATTGATCCTGGTACTTGGGATCCTATGGATGAAGACATGGTATCTCTGGATCCCATTGGATTTCATTCGGAGGAAGAGCCTTATAAAGATCGTATTGATTCTTATCAAAGAAAGACGGGATTAACTGAGGCTGTTCAAACAGGCATAGGTCAACTAAATGGTATTCCTGTAGCAATTGGGGTTATGGATTTTCAGTTTATGGGAGGTAGTATGGGATCCGTAGTTGGGGAGAAAATCACCCGTTTGATTGAGTACGCTACCAATCAATTTCTACCTCTTATTATAGTATGCGCTTCGGGGGGGGCGCGCATGCAAGAAGGAAGTTTGAGCTTGATGCAAATGGCTAAAATATCGTCTGCCTTATATGATTATCAATCAAATAAAAAGTTATTTTATGTACCAATTCTTACATCTCCTACTACCGGTGGGGTAACAGCTAGTTTTGGTATGTTGGGAGATATCATTATTGCCGAACCCAATTCCTACATTGCATTTGCGGGTAAAAGAGTCATTGAACAAACATTGAATAAAACAGTACCCGAAGGTTCACAAGCGGCTGAATATTTATTCCAGAAGGGCTTATTCGACCTAATCGTACCGCGTAATCTTTTAAAAATCGTTCTTAGTGAGTTATTTAAGCTCCACGCCTTCTTTCCTTTGAATTCAAATTCAATCAAGTAGAGTGCACGAAGTTCAATTATTTGATTTGTAGGAAACAAGTAGTTAGCTTATCAGACTCAAAGTAAACAAGAATGTAGTTTTCTTGGGTGACCTAAGATCTAATTGTAGAAAGAATCAAAAGTTGCAGATAACTCTTTTTTTTACCTAGCTTCCCGATTACTAATTAAGAAGTCGCTCGCAATTGAACAAGATAAAAGGGTGAGTTGCTCCTTTCGTGAAATTCGGTAAAAAAAAAAACGAATAACGAATTTTGTCTTACGTATATAATCAAATTCAAATATCGAAAAGATAGATATATCGTTTTTTATCTTTCTTCATCTCCTGAGAATAGAATTCGAATATGTAAATGAGTAAATGAGTCATATCATAAAAGATAGTGTAATAAAGCATCAATTTCCATCTTTCGCTAATTTGTAAGAAACTCTTTCTTTATTAAATTAGAAGATAAGAACAAGACACAAAGAAATGAAGAAAAATAATAAAGTTGATTGTCATACGTATCTTTCATATAGAAGACTAAGTCCATTTATTTAGTTCTACATTCCGTGGACTTATTCTACATATCCACTATAGATACTTATCTATTTACTTATATATTTATATTATATTTACTAAGAATTTTCAAACGGAATTAATTAGTATTATTGCATTAATTGATAATAACTACTACGAACTACAAATTCAGAATAATTACAATTCTTAATTATAATTATTATAAATAAAAAAATATTCAAAAAAAAAAAAAATAACAGGTGCAAATAGTCAATCGAGGTACCCCATTTTATGACAACTTTCCATTTTCCCTCCATTTTTGTGCCTTTAGTAGGCCTAGTATTTCCGGCAATTGCAATGGCTTCTTTATTTCTTCATGTTCAAAAAAACAAGATTGTTTAGATCTGAGGGGACCCAATCTCAGCCGTTTTTTTGAAACTTAGACTTGTAGCATAACACAACACAGATATTTATTTCGGGAAATGAAATATGGTCTAACATGTGATTTCCGCCGAAAAAAAAGCGCTTATGCCTGCAGAAAATGATCTATAGGTAAATGAATTCTAGCTAGTTTCAAATAGATCAGTATCACCGGATGCCTAAAATGTGTAAAGTTGGTGGATCTGTATGTATATCAATATCTATATTGGGATCATATGAAGGGTATGTTATTATTATTTTAGATCGAGCCAATTTGATGAATTACTCCTTACTACTTACTAAAGGTTCACTTCAAACTAGTACTAGTTCACATCAAACTAGTGCTAGTTGATGAGAGTTCCTTCGGAACCAAAAAAGGCAAATTTGGGGTATTCTCCCAATTCCAATAAAATGAAATTAGATCAAGTATGAGTTGGCGATCAGAACATATATGGATAGAACTTATAACGGGGTCTCGA